CAGGCCCTTGAACCTGCTTGGATCACATCGAGACAAATAGAAGCAGGTCGACGAGCAATGACACGAAATGCACGTCGTGGTGGAAAAATATGGGTACGTATATTTCCAGACAAACCGGTTACAGTAAGATCCGCAGAAACACGTATGGGTTCGGGGAAGGGATCGCCCGAATATTGGGTAGCTGTTGTTAAACCGGGCCGCATACTTTATGAAATGGGTGGAGTAACAGAAAATATAGCCAGAAAGGCTATTTCAATAGCAGCGTCCAAAATGCCTATACGGGCTCAATTCATTATTTCGGGATAAAAATGGAAAATAGACTAAAAAGAAAAATAGACTAATAAGGAAAAATAGACTAAAAGGAAATAGGTGAATAGCTGTCTTGGGGATTAAAAAAAATAGCAGGTGCAGGTTTCTTTTTTTGGACAAACAATATTTCTTTTTTTCTTTGCCCTTTGCCTTGAAAGAACAGATTCAAAAAAATGATATGATTCAACCTCAGACCCATTTAAATGTAGCGGATAACAGCGGGGCTCGAGAATTGATGTGTATTCGAATCATAGGAGCTAGCAATCGCCGATATGCTCATATCGGTGACGTTATTGTTGCTGTGATCAAAGAAGCAGTGCCAAATATGCCCCTAGAAAGATCAGAAGTGGTCAGAGCCGTAATTGTACGGACTTGTAAAGAACTCAAAAGTGACGACGGTATAATAATACGATATGATGACAATGCTGCAGTTCTCATTGATCAAAAAGGAAATCCAAAAGGAACTCGAGTTTTTGGTGCGATTGCCTGGGAGTTGAGACAGTTCCATTTTACTAAAATACTTTCATTAGCTCCCGAGGTCTTATAAAACGAGACCCCGATATGTTTATATTATTTGAAAGAAATAAATTACGAAATAGATTCAGATTCATTAGTAGATTGAGTCTCACGCATATACCTTTAATAATTCATATTCATAAAAAAAAAAACAAGAAAAACATGTTGATTATATCAAAATTTTGAGGCAAAAAAAATTTAATTCATCATGGGTAGAGATACTATTGCTGACATAATAACCTCTATACGAAATGCTGATATGGATGGAAAAAGGGTGGTTCGAATAGCATCTACCAATATCACTGAAAATATTGTTAAAATACTTTTACGAGAGGGTTTTATCGAAAATGCGAGAAAACATCAAGAAAACAGCAAATCTTTTTTGATTTTAACCCTACGACATAGAAGGAATAGGAAAAAGCCTTCTAGAATTTCTAGAACTTCTAGAAATAGAAAGATTTTAAATTTAAAACGGATCAGTAGACCCGGTCTACGAATCTATTCTAACTATCAACAAATTCCTAGAATTTTAGGCGGGATGGGGGTTGTAATTCTTTCTACTTCTCGAGGTATAATGACAGACCGAGAGGCTCGACTAGAAAGAATCGGCGGAGAAATTTTGTGTTATATATGGTAATCCTTCTAATATCCGAATTGAATTCGAGACTTCCTATTTTGGAAAAACGGGGGGCAGGTTGTCTAATACCGTCCCTCCTCTATTTGTTAATACTAATACTTCAGGGAGGATTTATTTAAAATGGGCGAAAACGAAAAAAAATCTATTCATGAGGGTTTAGTTACTGAATCGTTTCCCAATGGTATGTTCCAGGTTCGTTTAGATAATGAAGATTTGATTCTAGGTTATATTTCAGGAAAGATCCGACGTAGTTTTATAAGGATACTTCCAGGCGATAGAGTCAAAGTTGAAGTAAGTCGTTATGATGCAACCAAAGGGCGTATAATTTATCGACTTCGCGATAAGGATTCGAAAGATTAGGTGTTTTTTTTTTTTCAACTTTCACATTCCTTTCGTGGGAATACGATTTGAGATGAAAACTTTCAAGAAACTTATTTTCTTCCAAGAAGTAGATTCAGAGTTAAGGTAAGGAATGACAAATATGAAAATAAGAGCGTCTGTTCGTAAGATTTGTGAGAAATGTCGCCTAATCCGTAGGCGGGGACGAATTATAGTAATTTGTTCCAACCCAAGACATAAACAACGACAGGGATAATCATATTCGTTAAAATACCCGATGTACAAATAAAACGAGGATCTGTTTTGACATAAAATGGATATATCCATAGATTTCTGACTCATATTTATGAGATGATAAAATATGGCAAAAGTTATACCGAGAATTGGTTCACGTAAGAATGGACGTATTGGTTCACGTAAGAGTACACGTAGAATACCAAAGGGAGTTATTCATGTTCAAGCAAGTTTCCATAATACCATTGTGACTGTTACAGATGTACGGGGTCAGGTGGTTTCTTGTTCCTCTGCCGGTACTTGTGGATTCAGGGGTAGAAGAAGAGGGACACCGTTTGCTGCTCAAACCACAGTAGGAAATGCTATTCGTACAGTAGTGGATCAAGGTATGAAACGAGCCGGCGTCATGATAAAGGGTCCCGGTCGCGGAAGAAGCACAGCATTACGAGCTATTCGCAGAAACGG